AAGAAAAGGAGGATCCGGACAAAATTGATGAAACGGAAAAGATCCGATTGAATGGAAAGGGCAAAACAAAGGATCAATTCCACTTGCACTTAAAAGAAGCATACTCTAAAAAGAGCCCAACTTCTTATTTTGGCAATGAAAATATTTCGACGAAAGAAATACTTAAAGTATTTGTTGAAAGACCACTTCGTTCTTTTCTTTTCGACTATAAACGTTGGAATCGTCCAACGCGATATATAAAAAACAATCGATTTGAAAATGCGGTAAGAGATCAAACCTCACAATATTTTTTTGATACATGTCAAAATGATGGAAAAAAAAAAATTTCTTTTACATATCCACCCAGCTTATCAATTTTCTGGGAAATGATAAAAAGAAAGATTTCTTTGTCTACAACAGAAATCTTATTAGATGACGAACTATACAATTATTGGATTTATACGAATGAACAAAAAAAAAACAGCTTAAGCAATGAATTTGCTAATAGAATTGCAGTTCTAAGCAAAGGACTTTTTTATATAGATGGACTCGATAAAAAAACTCAATTATGCAATGAGAAAACTAAAGAGAAATATTTGCCAAAAATAAATGATCCTTTGTTAAATGGACCCTATCGTGCAATAATAAAAAAAGGCTTTTCACCCTCTATTATAAATGAAACTGCAGCCCAAAATTGGATAGATGGAATTTTGATAAATAAGATTCATAATATTCTTCGTAATGATTATGATTATAATTACCACGAATTTGAACAGAAAAAAGATACATTTAAAAAAAAATCAATATCAAAAGAAATTAGGCATAAAATGCCTTTAATGAGTCCATTTTCTGGGGAATCAACATTCAATCGGAAAGGAATTTATTTACCTCTAGAAGAAAAACAAATTGGTTCAGAAGATCAAGAAAAATTTTTAAACTTTTTAGTTGATGCAATCATAGGACTAAACAGAAATAAGAAATTTTTTATATCAGAAGAAATTAGTAAACAAGTTCCATGCTGGTCACACAAATTAATTGATGAGATAGAGCAGGAAGAAAAAAGGGAGGTAACTTTAAACGGCATAGTACTGGATCATGAAATTCGCACAAGAACAGGTACAGATTACCTTGTTTTTAGTACTAAGTTTGTTAATAATTATGACGATCCCCCATCGTCGGTTGAACTAGAACCAGAAGAGATTGCTTTGCTAAACCTGCATTCAAAATTTAATGAATCTGAACAAGAAAAAGAAGAGTATTATCTAACAGAGTATCCAGCAGAATCTGATTTTGATCGAGACCTAATAAAAGGTTCCATGCGGGCTCAAAGACGTAAAACAGTTATTTGTAGATTATTTCAACCACATGCACATTCGCCTCTCTTTTTAGACAGACTAGACAATTACTTGTTATTTATTTTATCTATTTATAAAGATATTTATAGATTTTTTAAAGATATTAAAAATTATATAGAAAAAAAAAGAGAATCTATAATTGAGAAAGAAATAAAAAAAAAAAGAGAATTTAAAACTGAGGAAGAAATAAAAAAAAAAAGAGAATTAAAAATAGAGGAAGAAATAGAAAAAAAAAAAATAAGAAAAAGAAAAAGACTAGACAGAAAAAAAGAAAAAGAACAAGAAATACAAATGGACTCATTTCAATTATGGGATACCCTAGATAATGGTATACTTATTAGAGGTTTGCTGTTATTAACCCAGTCAATTCTTAGAAAAAATATTATATTACCTGGACTTATAATAGCAAAAAATATAGTTCGTCTATTGTTATTCCAACGCCCTGAGTGGTCTGAGGATTTCGAAGAGTTGAAGAAAGAAATACATATTAGATGTACTAATGTGGGTTTTGAGTTATCAGAAACAGACTTTCCTAAAAACTGGTTCGAGGAAGGTATTCAGATAAAGATAGTATTTCCTTTTCGCCTAAAACCTTGGCGTAAATCGACGCAAAGACCTTCTTATAAAAAGAAAATGAAAACTTATAAAAAGAAAATGAAAACTTATAAAAAGAAAATGAAAACTTATAAAAAGAAAATGAAAAAACAAAAGGAAATTGACAATTTTAGTTTTTTAACAGTTATTGGACTGGAAGCTGCCGTTCCCGCGGGTATGCCCAAAAAACTACCCCCTTTTTTTAAACCCATTTTTAAGGAACTCAAGAAAAAAATTACAAAGTTTTCAAAGAATCAAGGTTTAAAATTTTTAAAAGAAAAAAGCGAATTTTTGCTAAATGTTCAAAAAGAAATTTTTATTAAAATTAAAAGCCTTCTTCTTATACGATTGAGAGACGAATCCATTGAAATAAAAAAAGAAAAATCTTCGGCAATCAATAATAATATAGTTCATGAATCATCCATTCAAGACGGATTCATGAATCAGACAAGTTATTCAGATTCAGTATCAGAACAAAAAAAAAAGGATCTGGCTAATAGAATAAGGACAATCAAAACTAAAATAGAAAAATTTGCAAAAGAAAAAAACCAAATTTTTAAAACTCTAAAATTAATTAGTCAGTCTTATGGTACTAAAAATTTTGAATCACCCAAAAATATTGGTCAGATATTAAAAAAAAAAAATACTCGATTAATTCGTAAATCAAATATTTTGCAAAAATTTTTTAGGGAAAGGTTATTCATAGATTTATTTCTATATATTATTAATATTCCCCGGATTAATATAGAATTTTGTCTTGAATCAACAAAGAATTTTATTGAAAAACGCCTTGACAATAATGAAAAAATTCAAGAAAGGGTTAAGGTTAAGAAAAAAAATAAAGAACCAATTCAATTCATAAAACCGCTTTTACGTTTTGTTAGTGAGATTAATAAGAATTCAAAGATTATTTCGAATTTTTCTTTTTTGTCACAAGCATATGTATTTTATAAATTATCACAAGCCGAAGTTATGAACTTATACTTATATAATTTAAAACCTATCTTTCAATATCGCGGAACGTTTTTATTTCTAAAAAATGAAATCAAAGAAATTTTTGAAACACAAGTAATAACTTCTTCTAAGTTAAAGCCTAAAAAACTTCCAAATTCTGGACGGACTCAATGGAAAAACTGGTTAAAATTAAAAAGGAATTATCAATATGATTTATCTCAGCTAAAATGGTCGCAATTAGGACCAAAAAAATGGCGCAATCGCGTCACTGAATATTGTGAGGTTGAAAATAAAAATTTACAAAAAAACAAAAGGAATTCAGATAAAAAAGACCAATTACTTAATGCTAAAAATATCAAAAACTACGAAAACTATTTATTGAAAAACTTTTTCTTGAAATCCGAAAACTATTTCTTGCTCAAACAAAAATATAATTTAAAAAAAATTGAGAAATATAATATTTTAGCATATAATTTCCTTTTTTATGAAAATAAGAAGGATTCATATAATTATGACGAACCATTACAAGTAAAAAAAAAACACGAATCATTTTATACTTTTAGAAACAGATTCATTGATATGTGGTGGAGTATCCCTATTACTAATTATTTAACTAATTATTTAGAAATAAAGTGTATTCCGGATATAGAGAAAAATAAAAAAAGAAAATATATTGACATTGAGGCTTGGATCAATATTAGTAGCAGGAGTAATAAAAAGACTAAGACTGAAACGAAAAATTATACAATTGTTGATAAAGTTGAATCGAATCAGGAATTTTTGCTCTTCCCAAAATTTTTATTACTTTATAATGCATATAAAATGAAACCGTGGGTTATACCAATAAATTCACTCCTTTCAATAAGTCAAAGAGATTCCGGACCCGATCTTCAAGAAACTTTTAATGGTATAGTAAAAGGTGGTCATATAGAAGACGAAGAATTCGATTTCGCCCTTCACAAATATTTGCTTTATCAATTTAAAGAGTATGATGATAATGAGTTTCTGGAGGAAAAATTTTTAGATCTAATTAGACTCTACCGTTTCCTGATTAAATTGCCAAAGCCCAGAGGATTTGTACTAGACTCAGTTAAAAGAAACAAACTGAATCTGAATGCACTAACGCGAACATTAACTCTAACTCTTGGACAATTGAAAAAAGGGATGCTATTGAGGTTTGAACCCTTTCATCTGTCTGTAAAAGACAACGGAAAATTTATTTTTTACCAAACCATAGGTATTTCATTGATTCATAAAAGTAAACGCCAAAAAAATCAAAAAGGAAACATCGACAGTATTGATAAGAAGAATCCAGATGAATGGATTCCAATTCCTGAAACTTGTTTATCGCCCAGGCGTCGTAGAAAATGGAGAATTCTAATGTGTTTGAATTCAAGTAATAATAATGGTATGTATAGGAATAAGAATGCTAATTATAATAGGAAAAAGAATACAATTATAAAGTATAAAGCCTTTCTTTGGCCTAATTATCGACTAGAAGATTTAGCCTGTATGAATCGTTATTGGTTTGATACTAATAACGGCAGTCGTTTTAGTCTATTAAGAATACGTATGTATCCACGATTAAAATGACATTTATAATAATTTTATATATTCACTATTATCTACTCTACTAGATAGATAGATGCCTAAGCGTCTTGGCTTCAATTCTGATATATGATAATAATTTGATTTGATGACGTATCAATCAAATTATTATCATATATCAGAATTGCTTTTAATAAAAAATAATAAAATGTGTATACCAGTTTAAAAAGCCGGCATTATTATTACTGATCGATAAAATTTAATATTTAGGAGTAAGGAAGGTTAAGAATTTATGAACAAAAATACATTTATATCCTCGATTTCACGTGAAAAAAAAGAGGAAAACAGGGGATCTGTTGAATTTCAAGTTTTCTGTTTTACCGCTAAGATACGAAAACTTACTTTACATTTGGAATTACATAAAAAAGATTATTCATCTCAGAGAGGTCTACGAAAAATTATAGGAAAACGTCAACGCCTACTAGTTTATTTATCAAAGAAAAAAAGAGTACGTTATAAAGAATTAATCCGTGAATTGAACATTCGAGAGCTAAAAACGCGTTAATTTTAAGAGTTGTTTTGAATTATTTGATTTATTATATCTTGATATCTTGAATTTTGATGAACTTTTTTTAATTCATGTCAAAATGAATTTCGGAAAGAATAAATTGGGACAAAACCTATGACTGTACCAACTAAAAGAAACGACCTCATGATAGTTAATATGGGCCCTCACCACCCATCAATGCATGGCGTTCTACGACTTATTATTACTTTAGACGGTGAAGATGTTATTGACTGTGAACCTATATTGGGTTATTTACACAGAGGGATGGAGAAAATTGCTGAAAACCGAACACTTATACAGTATCTTCCTTATGTAACACGTTGGGATTATTTAGCTACTATGTTCACAGAAGCAATAACGGTAAATGGACCCGAGCAATTGGGAAATATTCAAGTACCTAAAAGAGCTAGCTATATCAGAGTTATTATGTTGGAGTTAAGTCGTATAGCTTCTCATTTGTTATGGCTCGGCCCCTTTATGGCAGATATTGGGGCGCAGACCCCTTTTTTCTATATTTTCAGAGAAAGAGAATTAGTATATGATTTATTTGAAGCTGCCACCGGTATGAGAATGATGCATAATTTTTTTCGTATTGGAGGAATAGCTGCCGATCTACCTTATGGGTGGATAGATAAATGTTTAGACTTTTGTGATTATTTTTTAACGGGACTTGCTGAATACCAGCAACTGATTACGCGAAATCCTATTTTTTTAGAACGCGTTGAGGGAGTTGGCTTTATTTCCGAAGAAGAAGCAATAAACTGGGGCTTATCAGGACCAATGCTACGATCTTCCGGAATACAATGGGATCTTCGTAAAGTTGATCATTATGAGTGTTATGATGAATTTGATTGGGACGTCCAGTGGCAAAAAGAAGGGGATTCGTTAGCTCGGTATTTAGTACGAATAGGTGAAATGGCAGAATCCATCAAAATTATTCAACAAGCTCTAGAAGGAATTCCGGGGGGTCCCTTTGAGAATTTAGAAATTCGACGCTTTGATAGGATAAAATATCCTGAATGGAATGATTTTGACTATCGATTCATTAGTAAAAAACCGTCTCCTACTTTTGAATTGTCGAAACAAGAACTTTATGTAAGAGTCGAAGCCCCAAAGGGGGAGTTGGGGATTTTTTTGATAGGGGATCAGAGCATTTTTCCTTGGAGATGGAAAATTCGCCCACCCGGTTTTATCAATTTGCAAATTCTTCCTCAGTTAGTTAAAAAAATGAAATTGGCTGATATTATGACAATATTAGGTAGCATAGATATCATTATGGGAGAAGTTGATCGTTGAAATGATAATTGATACAACAAAAATAAAAAATATCAACTCTTTTTACAGATTGGAATCCTTAAAAGAGATTTATGGGACTATATGGATACTTTTCCCTATTTTGATTCTTGTATTGGGAATCACAATAGGCGTACTAGTAATTGTATGGTTAGAAAGAGAAATATCCGCGGGTATCCAACAACGTATTGGACCTGAATATGCCGGCCCTTTGGGAATTCTTCAAGCTTTAGCAGACGGAACAAAACTTCTTTTTAAAGAAAACCTTCTTCCATCTAGAGGGGATACACGTTTATTTAGTATCGGGCCCTCTATAGCCGTCATATCAATTCTACTAAGTTATTCAGTAATTCCTTTTGGGTATCATCTTGTTCTAGCGGATCTCGGTATTGGTGTTTTTTTATGGATCGCTATTTCAAGTATTGCTCCGATTGGACTTCTTATGTCAGGATATGGATCAAATAATAAATATTCCTTTTTAGGTGGTCTACGGGCTGCTGCTCAATCAATTAGTTATGAAATACCATTAACTCTATGTGTGTTATCAATATCTCTACGTGTGATTCGTTAAGACATACATCTTTTTAGGCTTCTAAGAAAAAATGTGGAATTTCTACGCAACGTATTAAATAGATCTCCTAAGTTTTTTATTCCCTTATTTTTTTCACTTCTAGGGGTGAGAAATTAAACCGGATAGTTAGATGAGTGAAAAAAAAAAAAAACAGCTTAAAAATTTGCCGTAAAAAAAAAATCTCATTTCCTATGTACAGGGGTTAAGCGAAAATAAACATAAGCAGGCAAGACTGTTTATCCCCAAGATAAATTAAATTTAAAACTATAACTTGAAGCGGGTTGAAACTTTTTTTGGGGTTTTTTACTATAAATAAAAACAACCATATTATGATATAGATTGAGTAAAAAGAAGTGGATGATTAGGAACACCAAAGTACACAAAGGATTCGTAATAGAGATTATGTAAGTTATTCTAAGTTTACATAAACGAAATACTAATTGAGGCTTTAAATTGGTAGAAATTATCAAGCAGTACTCCCAAAAATTCCGACCCAGAGTATGCTCCTATCCACCCATTAAGTAAATAACTATCAGGAACGAAGTAATCCTTTAACTTTATTTAAGCTTAAATAAAAGAAAGAATAAATAAGAATACAAGAAATAACAAAATTGACAAAAAAATTTTAATAAAAAAAACTTTATTCATTGAAATGTCATTTTTGTTATGGCATAAATGATGAATGAATGTTTAAATCCTTTTAAAAAATAAGGTGCATTTTTTCTTTTTTTTTTTATATATATAAAGATATAATCTTATTCAAGGATTAAGTTATTACTCAAGAAGTATTGCGTCAGTCAAAGGATGAGATCTATTCTGAAGCACTTTTCTATTATCGCAGACAGAATTCCATTGGTTTAATTCCGGAGTTTTCGGTTTATTTTTACTTTATCTATCCTACAATGATATCCGTAAAGAATATCGAATCAATCCTTAGATTTATTTATGGCTTTCGAGGAGCCGTATGAGGTGAAAATCTCATGTACGGTTCTGTAATAGCGATGACAAGAGTGATCTTATCATCGACTATGATTATCTAACAGTTCAAGTACAGTTGACATAGTTGAGGCGCAGTCAAAATATGGTATTTTAGGGTGGAATTTGTGGCGGCAACCTATAGGATTTCTTGTTTTTATAATTTCGTCTCTAGCAGAATGCGAGAGATTACCTTTTGATTTACCAGAAGCCGAAGAAGAATTAGTAGCAGGTTATCAAACCGAATATTCTGGTATTAAATTTGGTTTATTTTATGTTGCTTCCTATCTAAATCTACTAATCTCCTCATTATTTGTAACAGTTCTTTACTTGGGTGGTTGGGATTTATCTATTCCAAATATATTTATTCCTGAGTTTTTTGAAATACATAAAACGGAAGGAGTTTTTGGAACGACATTTAGCATTTTTATTACATTAATGAAAACGTTTTTGTTCTTGTTCATTCCTATCGCAACAAGATGGACTTTACCTAGACTGAGAATGGACCAATTATTAAATCTTGGATGGAAATTTCTTTTACCTATTTCTTTGGGTAATCTATTATTAACAACTTCTTCCCAACTCCTTTCATTATAAAAAAACGATAATATTTGATACTCACTAGAATTTTTATTTGTCTGAAACAAGAGAAAAAAACAAAATCTTATTTTTTATTTTGATATTTATTATATGTTCCCTATGGTAACCGGGTTCATCAATTATGGTCAACAAACAGTACGCGCGGCAAGGTATATAGGTCAAGGTTTTATGATTACCCTATCTCATGCCAATCGTTTACCTGTAACTATTCAATATCCTTATGAAAAATTGATAACCTCAGAGCGGTTTCGTGGTCGAATACACTTTGAGTTTGATAAATGTATTGCTTGTGAAGTATGTGTTCGTGTATGTCCGATAGATTTACCTGTTGTTGATTGGAAATTGGAAACAGATATTAGAAAAAAACAATTGCTTAATTACAGCATTGATTTTGGAATCTGTATATTTTGTGGTAATTGTGTTGAGTATTGTCCAACAAATTGTTTATCAATGACTGAAGAATATGAGCTTTCTACTTATGATCGTCATGAATTAAATTATAATCAAATTGCTCTGGGTCGTTTACCAATACCAATAACTGATGATTACACAATTCGAACTATTTTGAATTCACCTCAAACAAAAGAAAAATCTAGGGATTAAAAAAAAACTTCCTAATTATTAAATAACTCAATTTTTAACGCTCCTTAATTTTTGAATTTAAATACTAAATTTAAATGAATTTAAATTCAAAAATTTAAAAAGTTTCTTGTTTTCTTGGTCAATAATTAAAAAATCTAATGAGTCACTATTCTATTGATTGGTGAAAATAAAAATGTGTATTAAAAATATGGTTACTGTAATGGTTTTAAATAGTTGTTATTTCGAACTACTTTATTAGTTATTAGTTACAAAAAAAAAAACAGAAAAAATGCAATGGGTCCAAATATTTTACTCATAAAAAGTCGTACACATTAGTATTTAACAATTAGTAAAGGCACGAATCTTTGTTCCTGTTCAATTCAATAAGATCATGAAACATTCTGATTTTTTATCTCTTATTTTATATATAATGGATTTACCTGGACCAATACATGATTTTCTTTTAGTCTTTCTGGGAACAGGTCTTATATTAGGGGGTCTAGGAGTAGTCTTATTTAACAATACAATTTTTGCTGCCTTTTCATTGGGGTTGGTTCTTGTTTGTATATCTTTATTTTATATTCTCGCCAATTCGCAGTTTCTAGCTTCTGCACAACTCCTTATTTATGTGGGAGCTATAAATGTTTTAATAATATTTGCTGTAATGTTCATGAATGGGCCAGAATATGACACAAATTTACGTCTGTGGACTGTTGGAGACAACATTACTTCGTTTATTTGTACAAGTCTTTTTTTTTCATTAATTATTATTACTCTAAATACCTCATGGTATGGTATTATTTGGACTACAAAATCAAACCAGATTCTAGAACAAGATTTGATAACTACTAGTCAACAAATCGGAATTCATTTATCAACAGATTTTTTTCTTCCCTTTGAACTCATTTCAATAATTCTTTTAGTTGCTTTAATAGGCGCAATTGCTATCGCGCGTCAATAATTAATTTTTAAAACTAGCAATAAAAAAGAGTATTTTAGCATATCCATTATATCCATTTACATTAAATTATATTAGATTCGTTTATAAACTTTGAGTTTGATTTCTTATTACCAACATCTTTTTTGCTTTAAGTTTTTCAAATTTTATTTGAACTTATGGTATTCTAGTCAATCAAATGGGTTTAATTGTTGTTCAGATTGAAATGCATTAAATATAAATTTATATTGATAAGGAGTTGATCAATGATGCTCGAACATGTACTTGTTTTGAGTGCTTATTTATTTTCTATCGGAATCTATGGATTAGTCACGAGTCGAAATTTAGTTCGGGTTCTGATGGGTCTTGAACTTATATTGAATGCGGTTAATCTAAATTTTGTAACATTTTCTGATTTTTTTGATAGCCGCCAATTAAAAGGAAATATTTTCTCAATTTTTGTTATAGCTATTGCAGCCGCTGAAGCAGCAATCGGGCTTGCTATTGTTTCTTCAATTTATCGTAACAGAAAATCAACTCGTATCAATCAATCTAATTTATTGAATAAATAGTCTTTTTTTTTTCTATATTTTTCTAAATATTATTATATTCTATATAAATAATAAATAGAAATTTTAATTTGAAGTTCCATTTAGATTATTAGGTATCGAACTTTGAGGTAAAAAATCAATTTCAAATGTAAGAAGTCAAAGTATTTTGGACCCGTTTTATATTTATTTTTTAGTAAGTTGCCAATCCAAGCCAGAAGTAAATAGCTTCAAAAAATTCTGGTAAATCGTTGATTCGTCTGGTATTTTAATATGTACTTCCTTTACTTGACTATAACTAGATCGAAAATTCAACTTAATGAAATTCAAAAAACTAAAGATCCTATGTCACATTCAGTAAAGATTTATGATACATGTATAGGGTGTACTCAATGTGTTCGAGCTTGCCCCACAGATGTATTAGAAATGATACCTTGGGATGGATGTAAGGCTAAACAAATAGCTTCCGCCCCAAGAACTGAGGACTGTGTTGGTTGTAAGAGATGCGAATCCGCTTGTCCAACCGATTTTTTAAGCGTTCGAGTTTATTTATGGCATGAAACAACGAGGAGTATGGGTCTAGCTTATTGATACGTTCCAGAAAATTTCATTTGAATCCATTTATTCAATTTGGATTTTTTTACTGAAAAAAACCCGCACCCGAAAAGAAATTTCTTTTCGGGTGCGGGTTTTTTTGGCCCAAGTGTATCTTGTCTTTACCACGAATTCTTTTCCTTGGTTAACAACAATTGTCGTTTTACCCATATTTGCAGGTTCTTTAATTTTAATTCTCCCTCATAGAGGAAATAAGGCAACTCGGTGGTATACAATAGGCATATCTACTATAGAGCTACTTCTAACAACCTATGCCTTTTGTTATCATTTCCAACCGGACGACCCATTAATCCAACTGGCCGAAGATTATAAATGGATCGATTTTTTTGATTTCCACTGGAAATTAGGAATAGATGGACTTTCGATAGGACCCGTTTTACTGACGGGATTCATCACTACTTTAGCTACTTTAGCGGCTTTTCCAGTTACTCGGGATTCCCGATTATTCCACTTTCTGATGTTAGCAATGTACAGTGGTCAAATGGGCTCATTTTCATCCCGAGACCTTTTACTTTTTTTCATAATGTGGGAATTAGAATTAATTCCTGTTTATCTACTTTTATCCATGTGGGGAGGAAAGAAACGTCTCTATTCCGCTACTAAATTTATTTTGTATACGGCCGGGGGTTCCATTTTTCTATTAATGGGAATTTTGGGTGTTGGTTTATATGGTTCTATTGAACCTACCTTAAATTGGGAAACATTAGTTAATCAATCGTATCCCCTGGCATTAGAAATAATATTCTATATTGGATTTTGTCTTGCTTTTGCTGTAAAATTACCAATTATACCTTTACATACGTGGTTACCAGATACCCATGGGGAAGCTCATTACAGTACTTGTATGCTTCTAGCGGGAATTTTATTAAAAATGGGAGCATATGGGTTGGTTCGGATCAATATGGAATTATTACCTCATGCTCATTCGATATTTTCGCCTTGGTTGATAATAATAGGCACAGTGCAAATAATCTATGCAGCTTTAACATCTCTTGGACAACGCAATTTAAAAAAAAGAATAGCCTATTCCTCTGTATCTCACATGGGTTTCATAATTATAGGAATTAGTTCTATAACTGAAACAGGACTTAATGGAGCCATTTTACAAATAATTTCTCATGGATTTATTGGTGCTGCACTTTTTTTCTTGGCGGGAACTAGTTATGATCGAACACGTCTTGTTTATCTCGACGAACTGGGCGGAATAGCTATTCCAATGCCAAAAATTTTTACACTATTCAGTAGTTTTTCCATGGCATCCCTTGCATTACCGGGCATGAGTGGTTTCATTGCAGAATTAATAGTCTTTTTTGGAATAATTACAAGCCAAAAATTACTTTTAATGCCAAAGATACTAATTTCTTTTGGAATGGCAATTGGAATGATATTAACTCCTATTTATTCATTATCTATGTTACGTCAAATGTTTTATGGATATAAGTTATTTAATATTACAAACTCTTATTTTTTTGATTCTGGTCCACGAGAATTTTTTGTTTCGACTTCTATCTTTCTACCTGTAATAGGTGTTGGCATTTACCCGGATTTCATTCTTTCATTATCCGCTGAGAAGGTAGAAGCTATTCTATCAAACTTTTTTCTAGATAAGTTTCATTTCATTTAATGAAATGAAAAAGTAGTCGCCTTTATCTTTCTATTTGTATATTTGTAAGAAGAACGACTGAATTGGAATTATAATTCGTTAGACATTTGTGAGAACCATTAAGATGGTTCTCACCTGTTTATAAGTTGATAAGAAAGACCTTGGCCTCTGTTTGTATTCGTAAAGTCTTTTCTTCAATTAAATTAAAAATTTAATTTAGAATGAACCATAACTATGTAGCCCTATTCCTAAGAGATTGACTCCAAAATAGCATATCCAAATTATAAGAAAGCCTATAAAAGCTACAATTGCAGAATTTGTACCCTGAAAATTTTTATTTGTTCTAATATGTAAATAAATTGCAAATACAGTCCAAGTAATAAATGCCCAAGTTTCCTTTGGGTCCCAATTCCAATATGAGCCCCACGCCTCATTTGCCCATACTGCTCCTGAAAGAATACCTATGGTTAAAAAGATAAATCCTAAACTAATAACACGATAACTCCAATGATCCAGTTGGTCAATCAATTGAAATCTATAATAATTTTTAACATAATTTTTAACATAAAAGGCTGAAACGCTTTCTAAAATAGTGTCTTTTTCATTCATGTGTGGAATTTCACTGAATAAAAAGGACTCGTTTAATAAACGTTTTCTTTTATCAAAAAGGGTTTTTATATCTTTTTGAAATAAAATGATTAGAAGTGCTACTGATAACAATGATCCGCATAAAAGAGCGGCATAACCTAGTACCATCATACTTACGTGCATCATTAACCAATGAGATTGAAGAGCGGGTACTAATATTGAAGATTGGTGCATTTCCGTTAAAAGGCCTGAAGTAGCAAACCCTTGAGTAAAAAGAGCACTTGGTGCAGTTATTGCACTTAAATTTTTTTTATTTTTTTTTAAGTATGGAATCATATGAATAATGTAAAAACTCCAGGAAAGGAAGATTAATGATTCATATAGATCACTTAATGGGAAATGTTTACAAAAAACCCAACGCGTAATTAACAATCCCGTTAGGGATAAAAAAGTCACTATCATGCCTTTTTCTAATGAATTATATAGCCGTACTTTTTCCTTGACTACTAAAATCAAATGGAGTGTAATTACAATGGAAACCGTTGAAAACGAAATATGAGTCAAAATACGTTCTAAAGTCGAAAATATCATATAAAACTCTATCTATACATATATAAAAAATATAAAAAAGAAATACTTCAATTAAAAATTCTCAAATGAAAATATGAAAGAAATTTAATTTCTCATTATTATTCATTATGGTTTAGAGAACTGTTGAATTCTTTTGAGAATTTTTAAGATGCCATGCCGCCACTCGGACTCGAACCGAGATGCTCTCGCACTGCTTCCTAAGAGCAACGTGTCTACCAATTTCACCATAGCGGCTTGTTTGAAATCATAATAGTCTTTTTTTATTCAATCGTCGAGAGTAATTATTTTTTTTTTTTAGAAAACGATAAATTTGATAAATAAAAGCTAATTCGCAAATCTAAAAATAATTTTAAGTCGATTTTAAAGTACTACTTTGATTTGACAATCTACTTTTGTGTCGTTTAGATTTGGAACTTTCGTAAATAAAATATTCTGCCTCTCACTCCGGGGTAGACCACAAAAAGTTTTTTCTCATTGTCTTTTCATTTATTAATCATTTTTTATCTTATTTCTAAATTAGTAAATAACAAATGAATATGAACTCCCAAAAATCTACTGTTTTAGATCACATTTGAAATACGACATCGAACGCTTTTTTAAAAAGGGAGACTTTGATATATCCAAAAAAATGAATTAAACATATAGAATAGCAAAAGAAATTTTCTTTATATCATAGGTTCTTTTTTATTATATTTGAACAAAAAAATTAAATATTGAACTGAACATGTCATATAAGAAAAGTTGTTCATTTTTCATTTTAAAATTTATAAAAACTTTGAGAATTGTGTTGTGACAAAACAAAAGAGTTGATGGGGAAAAACTCCCCATCTTAGAAAAAAAAAAAAAATAAATAAAAAAACGATGATGATTATATCTTAAAAAAAAGGAGTCCTTTTTTGGTTGACATAAGAGCTCTTCTTCTACATATCATAAGAAAAAGTCACACTTTTTAAAAATATAAATTTAAAACTTAATAAATACAAAATATTCATTTCATTTTTAAATTATGACGAAATTAATTTTTTCATTTGAAATGAAAAAATTAATTTCGTCATAATTTAGGATGTTAATTTGTTCTGTTAGGATCTTTTTTTGAATCAGGTCCATTCTGATTATTTCAAGTTTTGAGTACTTTTTTTTAGTACAAAAAAACTTTTTGAATTCCCAGTATAAAGAGATTTTGCTAACGAAAAAGCTTTTAACGCTGCCCAATACCCCTTCTTTTTCCAAAAATTTTTACGAATACGCTTTTTGGAAATAGAAGTGCGTTTTTTTGGAACTGCCATTTCAAATTAAATTTATTCTTCATTGTTATAGTTGGATGTGAAAGACATCTATTGTTTAAAAAAATCTTTGTTTTCATTATCTATGTATTTATATTCTAGGCGATAACCAAATTTTGTATTCAATAATAATATGGGCGATGAATAGAAACAAACTATTTTTTGATCCAGAGACTATTCACAAATAAATTCATATGAAATTCAAAATTATTTTAATGACTAAAAATGTCACCTTATATCTATTCTCTAGTTTATTTTTGTTGTGTTGTAATTAAATTGAATTTATATGTACATAATAAACCACGCCGACAAATTTTAAAACCCACTACTTACTTATTACTTAATCTTAACTTAATTGAAAAACTTGACTTTAGTTTTTTTAAAACATATCGACTTTTTATATTATATATTTTTTTTTTGGACTGGAAAAGAATCAAAAATTTTTGTATACAACGGGTTAATCATTCCGAATTCCAAACTTATTTTAGAATAAACTAATTTATTTGTATCATTAGAGCTTTAGTAACTAATTTTTATAGTCTATAGACGGATTAGAAATGCTTTAAATATAAAGGAAAGTTTTTTTATCTTCTTTCTCCATTTTATATATTCAAATTTACTTACTAAAAACTAAGTAGTCATTTTTATTAACAAATTTTATATTTGACCAATAAGAACTTCTTGATTTGAATATTTAAAAAATTCAACATCTATGTATATTAATTTAGTGTTATTATATATTGTGATTTTTAATTTAATGGATTTCTCTCAAAAGATGACTATTAAAAAAATTTTATTTGAAATAAAAATTTTCTATTATGGAACAAATATACCAATATGCATGGATCATACCCTTCATTCCACTCCCGGTTCCTTTCTTAATAGGAGTGGGACTTCTCCTTTTTCCAACAGCAACAAAAACTCTTCGGCGGATGTGGGCTTTTTCTAGTATTTCTTTGTTAACTATAGCTATGATTTTTTCGATGACGCTGGCGATTCAACAAATAAATAGTAATTCCATTTATCAATATGTATGGTCTTGGACTATTAATAATGATTTTTCTTTTGAATTTGGCTATTTGCTCGATCCACTTACTTCTATTATGTTAGTCTTAATAACTACTGTTGCAATTTTGGTTCTTATTTATAGTGATAATTATATGTGTCACGATCAGGGATATTTAAGATTTTTTGCTTATATGAGTTTTTTCAATACTTCCATGTTAGGATTAGTTACTAGTTCAAATTTAATACAAATTTATATTTGTTGGGAATTAGTTGGAATGTGTTCGTATCTATTAATAGGTTTTTGGTTTACACGCCCCATTGCCGCGAATGCTTGTCAAAAAGCGTTTGTGACTAATCGTGTAGGCGATTTTGGCTTATTCTTAGGAATTTTAGGTCTTTATTGGGTAACGGGCAGTTTCGATTTTCGTGATTTGTTTGAAATATTTACTAACTTAATTAACAATCATGAAGTTAATCTTTTATTTTGTATTTTATGTACTTTCTTCTTATTTTCTGGTTCAGTTGCAAAATCTGCCCAATTTCCCCTTCATGTATGGTTACCCGATGCTATGGAGGGGCCTACTCCGATTTCAGCTCTTATACATGCTGCGACTATGGTCGCAGCTGGGATTTTTCTAGTTGCTCGTCTTTTTCCTCTTTTCATAGTTATACCCTATATAATGTATGTAATCGCTTTTATAGGTATAATAACTTTATTTTTAGGAGCTACCTTAGCTCTTGCTCAAAAAGATATTAAGAGAAGTTTAGCTTATTCTACAATGTCTCAATTGGGTTATATGATGTTAGCCCTAGGTATGGGTTCTTATCGAGCTGCTTTATTTCATTTGATTACTCATGCTTATTCAAAAGCTTTATTGTTTTTAGGATCCGGATCCCTTATTCATTCAATGGAAACGCTTGTTGGATATTCTCCAGATAAAAATCAGAATATGGTTCTTATGGGGGGATTAACAAAACATGTTCCAATTACAAAAACTGCTTTTTTAATAGGTACGCTTTCTCTTTGTGGTATTCCGCCTCTTGCTTGTTTTTGGTCCAAAGATGAAATTCTTAATGATAGTTGGTTGTATTCACCAATTTTGGCAATAATAGCCTATCTTACAGCGGGATTAACCGCTTTTTATATGTTTCGAATCTATTTTATTACGTTTGATGGGCATTTAAACCTTTATTGTAAAAATTATAGTGGAAAAAAAAACATTTCCCTCTATTCAATGTCTTTGTGGGGTAAAGACGGATTGACAAAAGTTAATAAAAATTTATTTTTAGTTACCTTATTAACAAGGAATGAAAATAGAGAAGAGGCTTCCGTTTTTATGAAAAAACCATATAAAATTTACCGACATTTTTTAAAAATAATGCGATCTTTTATTACTATTACTGATACTTATTTTGAAAATAATAAAATTTCTGCATATCCTCCGGAATCGGAAAATACTATGCTATTTCCTCTCATTGTATTAATTGTGTTTACTTTTTTCATTGAATTCATTGGAATTCCGTTTAATCAAGAAGAAATAGGATTGGATATATTAACTAAATGGTTAACTCCACCCGTAAATCCTTTACACTCGCCTTTGAATAATTCTGTTGATTGGTATGAATTTGCAATAAATGCAACTTTGTCAGTTAGTATAGCTTGTTGGGGAATATTTATAGCTTTTTTTTTATATAAACCTATTTATTCATCGTTAAAAAATTTTTATTTAATAAATTTATTTGATAAAAGAGGTCCAAAGAGACTTTTTTGGGATAATATAATAATTTGTATCCATAATTTGTCTTATAACCTTAATAAAACATATTTTATTAAGGTTATAAGACAGTTGGCCGAGTTAGTTTCTTTTATTGATATAAAAATAATGGACGGCATTTTGAATGCATTTTGTCTTAAAAGTTTTTTCTTAGTCGAAATCCTCAAATATATAGGAGGAGGACGTATATCTTCATATCTTTATTTTTATTTTTTTTATGTATCCATTTTTTTTTTATTTCTTATTTATGTTTAGTTCTATGATTGCATCAATTAAAAAGTTTAAAAATCCATTTAATTATATTAAAAATAATTTAATTATATTAAAAATAATTTAATTATATTAAAAATATATATAAAAAAATTAATATTATAAAAGAAAAGAATAGGACGCTAAAGTAATTGTCTAGTCTGTTTGAGACTAAACAGTTGTTTATTATTCTGTCTAATTCTTCTGAGAATACGTAGCTGTTTAATCCTTCTAAAATCATTATAAAAAAAAGGGAAATGATAAAAAAATAGTCGTCTTGGCTGTCTAAGTAGAAATGGTTATCTAGCCTGTAATAAATAATTACTAAAAAAAAGAAAATGATAAAAACATAATTATTTATTCTATCTAAGAATAAGATAGAAAAGTTATTTAGTTTTTGTAAGAATAAATTCAAAAATTCTAAGAATAAGTCAAAGAAGTTGTCTATTTTGTATAAGACTAAGGAGTTATCTAGTCTCTCTAAGGATAAGCGGTTATCTAGTGATAAGTATTTATTTATTCTGTCTATAAAATATATAAAAAAAACTAAAATAAAAATAAAGTAATTGTCTAGTCTGTCTAAAAAGAGCGGTTCAGGTACTTTTAACCTAAAAACCGGCGAACGTACCTTTTCTTGTTTTTTATAAAATCCAGTAACAATCAAAATACATTTAAAACTTCTTTTTTGTTCATCTTCACTTCTTTTTTTTTCATCTTCACTTCTTTTTTGTTCATCTTCACTTCTTTTTTTTTCATCTTCACTTCTTTTTTTTCCATCTTCACTTCTTTTTTTTCCATCGTTTGGACATGTATTTGCATCGTTTGGACATGTATTTGGACATGTATTTCCATCGTTTGGACATGTATTTCCATGGTTTTTATTTTTATATATATATGTTTTTCCGTTTTTCCTTTTATATATTTTTCTGTTTTTATATATAAATATTCTTCTTTTATATACAAATATTTGTCTTTTATATATATGTATTTGTCTATTTATTTCTGTTGTAGACAAAGAAATCTTTCTTTTTATCATTTCCCAGAAAATAAATATTTGTCTTTTATATATATATATCTTTCTATTATATATATGTATTTGTCTATTTATTTCTGTTGTAGACAAAGAAATCTTTCTTTTTATCATTTCCCAGAAAATAAATATTTGTCTTTTATTTTTATGTATTTGTCTATTTATTTCTTTTGTAAACAAAGAAATCTTTCTTTTTTTTATTTCCCAGAAAATTGATATCTTTATATTATATATATGTATTTGTCTATTTATTTCTGTTGTAGACAAAGAAATCTTTCTTTTTATCATTTCCCAGAAAATTGATAAGCTGGGTGGATATGTAAAAGAAATTTTTTTTTTTCCATCATTTTGACATGTATCAAAAAAATATTGTGAGGTTTGATCTCTTACCGCATTTTCAAATCGATTGTTTTTTATATATCGCGTTGGACGATTCCAACGTTTATAGTCGAAAAGAAAAGAACGAAGTGGTCTTTCAACAAATACTTTAAGTATTTCTTTCGTCGAAATATTTTCATTGCCAAAATAAGAAGTTGGGCTCTTTTTAGAGTATGCTTCTTTTAAGTGCAAGTGGAATTGATCCTTTGTTTTGCCCTTTCCATTCAATCGGATCTTTTCCGTTTCATCAATTTTGTCCGGATCCTCCTTTTCTTCCGAAAAAAGGGAAGGAGAAGGATCTTCTTCGGTGAATCCCTCTTCGTCCTCACTTTCGTTCGTTTCTTCTTCTGCTATCAGTTTTTTTGTAAAAATGGGT